TTAAAAATAAGCTAAATTAAGCTTTTGGGCTCATACCTCAAATATAAAGATATCTCTTTTTTTTAAATAAAGTGCCTGATTAAAGGATTATTCTGATAGAATAAATTAAGTAGATTTTCTACCTTTATTACATTTTATAGAATTAAACTATACCTAATAATATCAAAAATTATTGTGCATCTTACACTAAAATATATTTTTCTTATAAAAATGAATTTAAATTTCATAAAAATATTTTATTTTAAATCTTTTTTTCTTTAAAATCTAATAAAATACTTTTTTTATTTATTTTATTTATTAGAACTTTAATTTCTATTTCAGCTAATTCTTGATTTGGTTGTTGAATTGGATTAGAAATCAATTTATTAAGATTTATCCCCCTAATTTCAAATTCAAAAAATCTTCTCTCTAATGAAGCTTCATTAAAATATTTTTTAACTCAATCAATTGCCTCAATTAATTTTCTATTTTTAATTTTAATAAAATTAACTTTTTTTAATCTTCTATCCAATAATATTTTATCATTAATAATAAATCTCCCCCTACTTATAAAAATAGGATCAGCCCCATTCCATTTCTGATTTCCAAATATTATTGAAGGTTTATCGTGAATTAATAATTTTATTTTAATATCATGACAAAAAATTTCCCCAATAATTTTATTAACATATTTTTTTAATAAAAATTTTTTAATTTTAATTTTAATTTTTAACAGAATTATTGGAGCTATTGGAGGATTAAATCAAACCTCTTTACGAAAAATTATAGCTTTTTCTTCTATTAATAATATAAGATGAATAATTTCATCAATATTAATCAGAGAAAATTTATGATTATTTTATTTTATATTTTATTCCTTTTTAATTATAATTATATGTTTATTATTTAATAATTTTAATATATATTTTATCAATCAATTATATATTTTAAATATAAATTCTTCTTTAAAATTTTCCTTTCTTATTAATTTTCTATCTTTGGGGGGATTACCCCCTTTTATTGGATTTTTTTCTAAATGAATTGTTATTAATTTTTTAATAATAAATAATTTCATTATTATTTCATTTATTTTTATTATAATAAGATTAATTATATTATTTTATTATATTCGAATTTCTTATTCTTCATTAATATTTAATTATTTAAAATTAAAATGATTTAAACTTTTTTTTAAAAATAAAAATAATAATTTAATTAATTTAATAACTATAATTTCAATTACAGGAATAATTTTTAGAAGAATATTTTTTCTTTAAGGTTTTAAGTTAAATTTTAAACCAATAATTTTCAAAATTATTTATAAAGAAAAATTCTTTAAGCCTTAGAGATTTAATATTTCAACTTAAAATTTGCAATTTTATATCATTCTATTGACTATAAAGCTAAATTTTAATTAATAAAAGAGATTTATCTCGTTAATAAATTTACAATTTATCGCTTAATTATGCTCAGCCATTTTATTTTAGCGAAAATGACTTTATTCTACTAATCATAAAGATATTGGAACATTATATTTTATTTTTGGAATCTGATCTGGAATAGTAGGTACATCTTTAAGATTACTTATTCGAGCTGAACTTGGTAATCCAGGATCATTAATTGGAGATGATCAAATTTATAATACTATTGTTACAGCTCATGCTTTTATTATAATTTTTTTTATAGTAATACCTATTATAATTGGAGGATTTGGAAATTGATTAGTACCTTTAATATTAGGAGCTCCAGATATAGCTTTTCCCCGAATAAATAATATAAGATTTTGATTACTTCCCCCCTCTTTAATACTCCTAATTTCAAGAAGAATTGTTGAAAATGGAGCTGGTACTGGATGAACAGTTTACCCCCCACTCTCATCTAATATTGCCCATAGAGGAAGATCGGTTGATCTCGCTATTTTTTCCCTCCATTTAGCTGGAATTTCTTCAATTTTAGGAGCTGTTAATTTTATTACTACTATTATTAATATACGACCTAATAAAATATCTTTTGATCAAATACCATTATTTGTTTGAGCTGTAGGTATCACAGCACTATTATTACTTCTCTCCTTACCAGTACTAGCAGGAGCTATTACTATATTATTAACTGATCGAAATTTAAATACTTCCTTTTTTGATCCTGCTGGAGGAGGAGACCCAATTTTATACCAACATTTATTTTGATTTTTTGGTCACCCAGAAGTTTATATTTTAATTTTACCGGGATTTGGGATAATTTCACATATTATTTCCCAAGAAAGTGGAAAAAAGGAAACTTTTGGATGTTTAGGAATAATCTATGCTATAATAGCAATTGGACTTTTAGGATTCATTGTATGAGCTCATCATATATTTACTGTAGGAATGGATATTGATACACGAGCTTACTTCACTTCAGCAACAATAATCATTGCTGTCCCAACAGGAATTAAAATTTTTAGTTGACTTGCTACTCTTCATGGAACTCAAATAAATTACAGACCTTCAATATTATGAAGATTGGGGTTCGTATTTTTATTTACTGTAGGAGGATTAACAGGTGTAATTTTAGCAAATTCTTCCATTGATGTAACTTTACATGATACTTATTATGTAGTAGCTCATTTTCATTATGTACTATCTATAGGAGCAGTATTTGCTATTTTAGGGGGATTTATCCATTGATATCCATTATTTACAGGATTATCTTTAAACCCATTCTTATTAAAAATTCAATTTATCATTATATTTTTAGGAGTTAATTTAACATTTTTTCCCCAACATTTCTTAGGATTAGCTGGAATACCTCGACGGTACTCTGACTACCCCGATATATTTATATCATGAAATATTATCTCAACATTAGGCTCATATATATCTTTCTTAGCAACATTATTAATTTTAATAATTATATGAGAATCTATAATTAACCAACGAATAATTTTATTTTCATTAAATATAGCATCTTCTATTGAATGATATCAAAATTTCCCCCCAGCTGAACATTCATATAATGAATTACCTATTTTAAGAAACTTCTAATATGGCAGATTTTATGTAATGGATTTAAACCCCATCAATAAAGGAATCTTTATACCTTTTTTTAGAAATTATAACATGATCTAATTTAAATTTACAAAATGCAAGATCACCATTAATAGAACAAATTATTTTTTTTCATGATCATACAATTATTATTTTAATTATAATTACTATTTTAGTTTCATATTTAATATTAAATTTATTTTTTAACAAATTTATTAATCGATTTCTTTTAGAGGGGCAAATAATTGAATTAATTTGAACTATTTTACCTGCTATTACTTTAATTTTTATTGCCTTGCCATCCTTACGATTATTATATTTATTAGATGAAATTAATAATCCTTTAATTACATTAAAATCTATTGGACATCAATGATACTGAAGATATGAATATTCAGATTTTAATAATATTCAATTTGATTCTTACATAATTCCATCCAATGAAATATCAAGAAATAACTTTCGCCTATTAGATGTTGATAATCGAATTATTCTCCCTATAAATAATCAAATTCGAATTTTAGTAACAGCTACAGATGTTATTCATTCATGAACTATTCCTTCCCTAGGTGTAAAAATTGATGCTAATCCAGGTCGTTTAAATCAAACTAATTTTTATATTAATCGACCTGGAATTTTTTTCGGACAATGCTCTGAAATTTGTGGAGCGAATCATAGTTTTATACCTATTGTAATTGAAAGAATTAAAATTAAAAACTTTATTAATTGAATTAATAACTACTCATTAGATGACTGAAAGCAAGTATTGGTCTCTTAAACCATTTTATAGTAAATTAGCATTTACTTTTAATGATTTTAAAAGAATTAGTTAAAAATAACATAAATATGTCAAATTTAAATTATTATTTTAAATATAATATTCTTTTATCCCTCAAATAATACCTCTTAATTGAATATTATTATTTTTATTTTCTATTATTATTTTTATTATATTTAACATTTTTAATTATTTTATATATAACCCAAAATCAAATAAACATATAAATATAAACTTTTTCAAAAAAAAAATTACTTGAAAATGATAAATAACTTATTTTCAATTTTCGATCCATCTACTAATATTATAAACTTATCCCTAAATTGAATTAGAACTTTTATCGGATTAATATTTATCCCCTCTATATTTTGATTTACCCCTAATCGACATTATATTATATGAAATTTTCTTACAAATAAACTTCATAAAGAATTTAAAACTTTATTGGGAAATAAAAATTCTAATGGATCTACTTTTATTTTTATTTCATTATTTTCATTTATTTTATTTAACAATTTTTTAGGTTTATTTCCGTATATTTTTACAAGAACAAGACATTTAACTTTATCTTTATCAATATCTTTACCCCTATGATTAACATTTATATTATTTGGTTGAATTAATAATTACCAACACATATTTGCTCATATAATTCCCCAAGGAACCCCAAGAATTTTAATACCTTTTATAGTATTAATCGAAACAATTAGTAATATTATTCGACCAGGTACATTAGCTGTACGATTAACTGCGAATATAATTGCAGGACATTTATTAATAACTTTATTAAGTAATACAGGAAATAATATATCAATTTATTTAATTTTTATTTTAATTATAATTCAAATTTTATTATTAATTTTAGAGTCAGCAGTAGCTATTATTCAAGCTTATGTAATTGCTATCCTAAGAACTTTATATTCTAGAGAAGTTAATTAATGAAAAATTTTCATAATCATCCATTTCATTTAGTAGATTATAGCCCATGACCATTAACTGGTGCAATCGGGGTAATAACATTAACATCAGGAATAATAAAATGATTCCACAATTTTAATATTAATTTATTATTAATTGGATATCTAATTATTATTTTAACTATATATCAATGATGACGAGATATTTGCCGAGAAGGCACCCTACAAGGAAAACATACCATTTTAGTTTTAAAAGGATTAAAATGAGGAATAATTTTATTTATTATTTCAGAAGTATTTTTTTTTATTTCATTTTTTTGAGCATTTTTCCATAGAAGACTTTCCCCAAATATTGAAATTGGTAATATATGACCTCCCTTAAGAATTACGCCATTTAACCCCTTTCAAATCCCCCTTTTAAACACTATTATTTTAATTTCTTCGGGAGTAACAATTACCTGAGCTCATCATGCTTTAATAATAAATAATTATTCTCAAACTTCTCAAAGATTATTTTTAACAATTATTTTAGGAATTTATTTCACTATTTTACAAGCCTATGAATACTTAGAAGCACCTTTTAGTATTGCAGATAGTGTTTATGGTTCTACATTTTTTATAGCTACAGGATTTCATGGACTTCATGTTATTATTGGAACAACATTTTTAATTATTTGTTTTATTCGACATATTAATAATCATTTCTCAAAAAATCATCATTTTGGATTTAAAGCAGCTACATGATATTGTCCTTTTGTAGATGTACTTTGATTATTTTTATACATTTCTATTTACTAATGTGGAAATTAATTATTTATATAATATATTTAGTATATTTGACTTCCAATCAAAAAGATTAAACTTTTTAATATAAATAATTATAATTATAATATTATCTAATTTAACTATTATAATTATTTCTAATATTATAATAATTTTATCAATCATTATCTCAAAAAAATCATTTATAGATCGAGAAAAGTGTTCACCATTCGAATGTGGATTTGACCCAAAATCTATAGCACGAATTCCCTTTTCTATGCATTTTTTTCTTATTACAGTAATTTTTTTAATTTTTGATGTAGAAATTGCTTTAATTTTCCCTATAATTCCTTTATTTAAAAAAGTAAATTTTCTTATTTGAACTATTATTAGATTTTTTTTTTTTTTTATCCTCCTATTAGGATTATACCATGAATGAAATCAAAATATACTTAATTGAACTTATTAATTTTTTTTTTTAAAAATTAATTTACTAAATAAGAAGCAAATTTTGCATTTAATTTCGACTTAAAAGAAAGAGTTATTACTCCTTATTTATTATAAATAAATAAGGATTATAGTTTATAAAAACATTTGATTTGCAATCAAAAAATATTAATTAATTAATTTATCTTAATTTTTAACCTATTTAATTGAAACCAAAATAGAGGTATATCACTGTTAATGATAAAATTGAATAATAAATTTCCAATTAAAGAAATATAAAATTTTAAAAATAAGCTGCTAACTTAATTTTTAGTGGTTAAATTCCATTAATATTTCTAATATTTATATAGTTTAACTTAAAACATTACATTTTCATTGTAAAATTAAAAATTTTTTTTTATAAATATTATTATTATTATTATTTAAAAATTTTTCAATTTCCTTAATATCTTCAATATTATACTCTAATCTATAAGCTATTTAAATAAATAAAAAACATTAATAAAATAAATATTCATAAAATAAATCTAAATAAATAAATTTTAAAATTACTTATTTGAAAAATATTTAATAAAACTGAATAATTTTTTATAATTCTAAATATTCCTTGACCTCTATATAACTCTATTCAACCTATATCTATAATTTTTAATAAATTCTGCCCCATACTAAAAACCCCATAATTTAAACAATAAGTAGACAAATTAGGTAAAAATCATATAATACATAAAAAATTTCTTAAATTATAAGTTAATAAAAATTTTCTTACTCTATAAATTTTTATATTTCTTACTAAAAATCCTAAAAATATTCCTAATATAATTATAATAATAACTATTATTTTTATAAAAAAAGGTAAATAAATTATCTCTAAATATCTAAAAATTATTCATATCAAAAATCTTCCTCTTACTACTCTTATAAATAATAATAAAATTATTCTTTTTAATATTGTATAATCCTCCTCATATAAATTATAAACTGATAATAAATTATAATCATTAATTATTAAATATATTAATAAACGAACTGTATAAAATATTGTTAAACCCGTTGAAATATAGTAAAGAAAATAAACAAAAAAATTTAAATTTATTAATCTCATTATCTCTAAAATCATATCCTTAGAATAAAATCCAGCTAAAAAAGGAATCCCACATAAAGATAAATTAGATATTAATATACATAAACAAGTTAAAGGTATATAAAATCTCATCCCACCTATAAAACGAATATCTTGAATATCTATTATTATATGAATAATTATCCCAGCACATATAAATAATAAAGCTTTAAATATAGCATGAGTTAATAAATGGAAAAATGCTAACTTATATATTCCCATTCTTAAAATTCTTATTATCAATCCTAATTGTCTTAAAGTAGAAAGAGCAATAATCTTTTTTAAATCAAATTCATAATTAGCTGAAATTCCTGCTATAAATATTGTTAATCCCGACAATAACAATAAAATTTTAATAAAAAATGTATCAATTAATAAATTATTAAATCGAATTAATAAATAAACTCCAGCAGTAACTAAAGTAGAAGAATGAACTAATGCTGAAACAGGAGTAGGAGCTGCTATAGCAGCAGGAAGTCAAGATCTAAAAGGAATTTGAGCTCTTTTAGTTATAGCCGCTATAATAATTATTATTCTAATAAAAAATATTGAAAAATCATTTTTTATAAAATTTAAATAAAAAATATAATTTCATCTCCCATAATTAATTATCCATACAATAACTATTAAAATACAAACGTCTCCTACTCGATTGGATAAAACAGTTAATATTCCCGCATTAAAAGACTTAAAATTTTGATAAAAAATTACCAAACAATAAGAAACTAAACCTAAACCGTCTCAACCTAAAAAAATTCTAATAATATTAGGTCTAATAATTAATAAAATTATAGAAAAAACAAATATTAACACTAATAAAATAAATCGATTCAAATTTAATTCTGAATTTATATAACCTTTTCTATAAAAAATTACTGCTGAAGAAATTAAAGAAACAAATATTATAAATAATAAAGATATTCAATCTAAAATAATAGAAAAAACCAATATTTTTGAATTAAAACTAATTAATTCTCACTCTAAAAAAATTATTAAATTATTTATAATAAAATAAATAACAAAAAAAAAATTTAACATTCTAAAAAAAAATAAAAAAAAAAATCTAATATAACAAATAGAATATTTATTAATAATTTAAAATGATTACTTCATATTTTTGACTCCACAAATCAATATTTTATATTAAATTATTTAAATAAAATCAAATTATAAAATAATCAACTTTAAAAATTAATAAATTTAAAGGTAATCAATGTAAAATTAAAATTAAATATTCTCGAGATAATCCTGAATAAAATCTATAAATTCCCATATTATATTTTCCATGTTGAGTAAATGAATATAAAAATAATCTATATCTAGCTCTAAAAAAAGAAATTAATATTAAAAAAATTATTCTTCACCAAGATCATCCTATTAATCTATTAATTAATCTAATTTCACCCATTAAATTTAATGAGGGGGGAGCTGCTATATTAGATGATAATAATAAAAATCATCACAATCTTATAGAAGGCATAAATCTTATTATCCCCCTATTAATATATAATCTTCGTCTATGTAAACGTTCATAATTAATATTTGCTAAACAAAATATACCAGATGAACATAATCCATGCCCAATTATTAATAAATAAGAACCTATAAAACCTCAATAATTTATGGTTATAATACCCCCAATTACTAATCTTATATGAGCTACTGAAGAATAAGCAATTAATGATTTTATATCAACCTGACATAAACATTTTAATCTAATAAAAAATCCCCCTAATAATCTAATTACAATTCAAATATAATTTAATTTAAATCTAACCCCCTGAAAAATAATTATAACTCGTATTAATCCATATCCTCCTAATTTTAATATAATCCCTGCTAAAATTATTGAACCTGAAACTGGCGCCTCAACATGAGCTTTAGGTAATCATAAATGTATAAAATATATTGGTATTTTAATTAAAAAAGCTAAAATCATACTAATATATAATAAAAAAAAATTTAAATCATAAAACTTTAAAAAATATATCATTATACAATTTATTTCATTAAATAAATAAAAAATCCCCAACAATAAAGGTAAAGAAGCAAATAAAGTATAAAATAATAAATATATCCCTGCTTGAATTCGCTCAGGTTGATAACCTCATCCTACAATTAATATTAAAGTTGGAATTAATCTCCCCTCAAAAAATAAATAAAATATAAATAAATTTATAACTCTAAAAGTTATATATAATATAAATATTATTAATATTACATTTAAAAGAAAAAAATTCTCATAAAATTTTATTTTTAATAAATTTTCTCTAGCTATAACTATTAATAAACAAATTCAAATTCTTAATAAAATTAAACCAAAAGAAATAATATCACACCCAAATATATATCTTAAATTATTAAAATTTAATCTCAAATTTATATTTATAAATATAAATATTATCAAAAATAATATTATTTGAATTATTCAAAATATATTTTTTTTTAAACATAAAGGAATTATAAAAATAATTATAAAAATAAATTTTAACATTACAATAAATTAAATCTCTGAAAATAATCATGACCATGAGTTCGAATTATTGAAACTAAAATTGATAACCCTAAAGCCCCCTCACAAACTGAAAAAACTAAAAAAACTATTAATATATATATATCATAATTAAAAAATCTTAAATAAATTAAGAAAAAAAAAAAAATTCTTAAAACAATAAATTCCAATCTTAACATAACAATTAATAAATGCTTATGTTTAGAAACAAAAATTATATTTCCAACAAAAAATATAATAAAAAATAAAATTAAATTATTTATCATTTGTTTTTATAATTTAAATATAAAATATTGGTCTTGTAAATCAAAATTAAAAAATTTCTTTAAAAACTTCAAAAAAAAAAATATATCTTTATCTATAATCTCCAAAATTATAATTTTATTTAAACTATTCTTTGAAATTAAATTGTTTTTTTCCTTACTACTAAAATCACTTTCTTTAAAAATATTTTTTTTAAATCATCCTTTATCTATAGGATTTTTAATTTTAATTCAATCTCTTTTTTTATCAATTATTTTAGGTTTAATTATTGAAACTTACTGATTTTCATATATTTTATTTTTAATTTTTTTAGGGGGATTATTAGTATTATTTATTTATGTATCAAGAGTTGCATCAAATGAATATTTTAAATTTAAAAATAATATAAAATTATACTTCTTTCTTATATTATTATCATTATTTTTAATTTCATTTTTAAATAATAAATATATATATTGAATAAATTTATTTTTAAATTATGAAATTTTTAATTTTAACTATATAACTATATTTAATAGAGAAAATACATTTAATTTAAATAAATTATATAATAATCACACATTTTTAATTATAGTAATAATAATTTTATACTTATTTATTACTTTAGTAACAGTAGTAAAAATTACTAATATTTTCTATGGACCTTTACGATCTAATTTTTAAACTAATGATAAAATCTTTTAAACCTATTCGAAAATTACATCCAATTATTAAAATCATTAATAACTCATTAATTGATTTACCATCCCCATCTAATATCTCTATTTGATGAAACTTTGGATCTCTTTTAGCTTTATGCTTAACCATTCAAATTTTAACAGGACTTTTTTTAACAATATATTATACCGCTAATATTGAACTAGCATTTTTTAGAGTTAATTATATTTGTCGAAATGTTAATTATGGTTGATTAATTCGCTCCTTACATGCAAATGGAGCATCATTTTTTTTTATTTGTATTTATTTTCATATTGGCCGAGGAATTTATTATGAATCATTTAATTTAAAATATACGTGAATAATTGGTGTAATTATTCTTTTCTTATTAATAGCAACTGCTTTTATAGGATATGTATTACCATGAGGACAAATATCTTTTTGAGGAGCTACAGTAATTACTAACTTATTATCAGCAATTCCTTATTTAGGATCCATATTAGTAAATTGAATCTGAGGAGGATTTGCAGTAGATAATGCAACATTAACTCGATTTTATACTTTCCATTTTTTACTACCTTTTATTTTAATTATAATATCAATAATTCACCTTTTATTTTTACATCAAACTGGATCTAATAATCCTTTAGGAATTAATAGAAATTTAGATAAAATTCCTTTTCACCCATATTTTACTTTTAAAGATTTAATCGGATTTATTATTATACTATTTTTTTTAATTATATTAACTTTAATTAATCCTTATCTTTTAGGAGATCCAGATAATTTTATTCCTGCTAATCCCTTAGTAACCCCTGTTCACATTCAACCTGAATGATATTTTTTATTTGCATATGCAATTTTACGTTCAATTCCTAATAAATTAGGAGGAGTTATTGCTTTAATTATATCAATTTTAATCTTAATTATTTTACCAATTTCTTTTAATAAAAAAATTCAAGGAATTCAATTTTACCCTTTAAATCAAATTATATTTTGAATTATAGTTTCCACAGTAATTTTATTAACATGAATTGGAACACGACCTGTTGAAGAACCTTATATCATTACAGGTCAAATTTTAACTATCATTTACTTTTTATATTATATTATTAATCCAGTATTAAGAAAATTATGAGATAAAATAATTTTTAATTAATTAATTAATGAGCTTGAAATAAGCATTTGTTTTGAAAACTTAAGAAAGAATAAAATTTCTATTAATTTATACTATAAATAATTTAATATATAAATTATATAAAAAAAATTTTTAAACCTACAAAAAATAATAAAAAATTTAATGAAATAGGCAAATATCTTTTTCAAGCTAAATACATTAATTTATCATATCGATATCGTGGTAAAGTTCCCCGAACTCAAATATAAATAAATGCTAATAATACTAATTTTAAATAAAAAAAAATTCTTAAAAAATACCCCCCTATATAAATTAAAATAAAAAATATTCTTATAAATAAAATTCTAGAATATTCTGCTAAAAAAATTAATGCAAATCCCCCACTTCTATATTCAATATTAAATCCTGAAACTAACTCTCTTTCACCTTCAGCAAAATCGAATGGAGTTCGATTTGTTTCTGCTAATCTAGAAGAAAATCAACATATTCTTAAAGGAAATATAATAAATAATATTCAAACCAAATTTTGATATTCAAAAAAACTAATTAAATTAAATCTTATAGTTAAAATAATTCTTGATATTAAAATTAAAGCTAAACTAACTTCATAAGAAATTGTTTGAGCTACAGAACGTAAACCCCCTAATATTGAATAATTAGAATTTGAAGATCATCCAGAAACCATAACTAAATAAACACCTAATCTAGTACAACAAAAAAAAAATAAAATTCCTAAATTAAATCTAATTAAATTAAAATAATAAGGAATTAATAACCAAATAAATAAAGATAATATAAATCTAAAAATAGGAGAAAAATAATAAAATAAATAATTTGAAAAATTAGGAAAAGTTTGTTCCTTTGAAAATAACTTAATAGCATCAGAAAAAGGCTGTAAAATTCCAATAATCCCCAATTTATTAGGACCTTTTCGAACTTGAATATATCCTAAAACTTTACGTTCCAATAATGTAAAAAAAGCAACTCCAATTAATACCCCTAAAATTATAATTAATAAACCAACCAAAATAATAATTATTTCTTTTATAATCATTTACTACTTATATAATTAAATTATACATTTATGACTTCTAAAACCATCACATTTTTCTGTCAAAATAGTATAAATTCAATTAATAATATTCAATTAAATAAAATTATTTTAAATATAAAATCCTTTCGTACTAAAACATTTTAATTTTTTAAAGATAGAAACCAACCTGGCTTACACCGGTTTGAACTCAGATCATGTAAGATTTTAATGATCGAACAGATCAAAATTTTAAACTTCTGCATTTAAATTTTATCTTAATCCAACATCGAGGTCGCAAACTTTTTTTTCCTATATGAACTAGAAAAAAAAATTACGCTGTTATCCCTAAGGTAATTTTTTCTTATAATCAAAAATTTTGGATCATTTTAATCAATTATTTATGTTAATTTATAAAAAAAAAGTTTTTTAAATTTTTCTATCACCCCAATAAAATATTATATTAAATTTAATTAATTTTTATATAATATTTATACTAAATAAATATTATATTAAACTCTATAGGGTCTTCTCGTCTTTTAAATTTATTTTAACTTTTTAATTAAAAAATTAAATTATATTAATTTAATAAGAAACAGTTTATATTTCATCCAATCATTCATTCCAGTCATCAATTAAAAGACTAATTATTATGCTACCTTTGTACAGTCAAAATACTGCAGCCCTTTAATTCTAAATCAGTGGGCAGATTAGACTTTAAATTAACTTCAAAAAGACATGTTTTTGATAAACAGGTGAATATAAATTTTTGCCGAATTCTTTTTATTAAACTCTAATAAAATTAAAATATAAATTTTAATAATATACTAATTTTATCATTATATTTATATTTTTTTAATTTAAATATATTTTTTTATAAAAAATTAATTTTATTTTAAATTTTTTTTAATTAAATTTTATTTATAACAAATTAAATTATTATAAACAATTCAAATTTTAAAAAAATTTTTTTAATTTTATTTATGAAATATAAAACTATATTATAAAGCTTATCCCTTAAAATATTTAAATTAATTAAATTAATATTATTTTTATATTTAATTAATAATTAATTAAAAATTAATTTTAAAATTAAATTTTTTTCTAAAAAAACTAAATATCTTAAAAAACGATTAACATTTCATTTCAAATTAATTATTTCATATATTTATAAAACAATAAATTTCATTACTTAATTAACTCTTTTTAATTTGAGAAAATTGAAACTTCAACTAATTAATTAATAAACTCTGATGCACAAGATACATTAAATTAAAATTACTTTTTTTCAAATTTTATTTTCATTTTATTTCAAAATTCATTCACATTACTACTTCCCTATAAATCTAAAAATTTTTTCTATCAAAATACTTTAACCCCCTTAAAATATCAAATATTAAAATTTTTTTTATTATTTTTTTTTTATTAATTTTTCCCCTCAAATTAATTAAATTTTAATTTCTTTTCAATGTAAATGAAATACTTTAAACAAGCTCTAATTTGATACTTTCTAGAAACACTTTCCAGTACCTCTACTTTGTTACGACTTATTTCAACTTATTAATGAAAGCGACGGGCAATATGTACATATTTTAATTTATAATCATTTTAACAAATTAAATAAAATTACATTTAAATCCACCTTCAACTAATTTTTTCAAATTAATATTCATCTAATTAAAATTTATTGTAATCCATTATATTCTTAATTATAATCTATATCTTGATCTGATTTAATTTAATTTTAAATTTTAAAATATTATTTATTATTTAAAAATATTTTTTTAACAACGATATATAAAATAAAAAAAAAATTAAGTAAATTTATTCGTGGATTATCAATTATTAAACAGATTCCTCTAAATGAACTAAAATACCGCCAAATTATTTAAGTTTTAATATTTTAATATATTTAATATTTTAGTATAAAAATTTAATTTTAAAATAATAGGGTATCTAATCCTAGTTTAATAAATAAATTTATTAATTCAAAATTATAAATATATTTCAATTAAATTAAAATTTCACTTAATAATTTAATATTTTATATAAAACTTCATATTTTTATTATTAACTAAAAAAATTTAACTCAATTTTTGTATAACCGCAACTGCTGGCACAAAATTTGTTATTAATTTATATATTACTAAATCATAATTTCTTAAATTTTTAATATTAATTACTACTCATATTTAAATATATTTTATTATTAAAATAAATACAAATTTTTAATAAAATTTATATGTAAAATAAATATATAATAAATTAAAATAAACTATAAATAATTTTTATTATTATATATATATAAATATAATATAGATTTTTTTTTTTTTTTTTTTATATTAAAATATTTAATTTATATATATATATATTAATAATCTCTTTCCTAATTTATTTCTAATATTATTATTGAAAATTAATAATAATATATCTTTATATTTATTCATTTAAATAAAAATATATTATTAATTAATTTTATTTAATTAAGAATTAAATTAATAAATTATTTTTATTTTAATAATTTAAATAATATATATATATATATAAATAAATAATAAATTAAATATTTAATATGAAATCATTTTTTTTTTAATAAATTTTTAAAAAAAAATAAATTAATCCTAAATTAAACCATATCTCTTAATTTTTATATAAAAAAAAAA